TGATGTTTTTGAAGAATTGAATCTATTGACTGATTCATAGTTTCTGTCGTTCCTACATAATATTCACTATTATGTCAATATGTTGAATATGAAGCAACAAAAAAGGAGGAATCCATCGATTTTATGAATAATCCAATACGTATGGATTTATCCGTATGAAACATCCTGCAAATCCTTTTCTTTTTATACTCAACTATTTGTACATAATAGTGAATATGAACAAATAGAAAAAAAAAGAAAACTGTAATGAGATAATAAAGAAATATTTGGATATGCGTAAAGATCTAATCCGCTTTTCAGCCGAAACAAAACAAGAGAAGTCTTTTTTTGTTTGAATTATTTTCCTAAGTTATAAGTTGAAGTGAATTGAATAATTGAAGAAGTTCTATTTGTTCAATTATACCCGGAAAATAAAACAAGGAATAAGAATCTTTGGCGAACAGGAGAAAAATCATGATTCTTTCGATACAAGACGACATAAGAAAATCCTTTTCTTGTGTCGTCTTGTATCGAATCGAATAGACGATTAGGAAGACTAAGAATACTTTTTTCTAGAAATCTTTTTTCCTTTCATTTTTCCCGTCCTTGCCTTGTATTCTATTCCTTTGTATTTGTATGCTTATTTTCTATCATTAGGAATGGTATACAAGTAATGAGTTTCAGACATCCCGCAAAAAAAAAAAAAAAAGAGTAAAAAAAAAAAAAAACAAACAAAGAAAAGACTTATAGAATTTTTTGAATCATATATCATTCTATCAATCAACAAGAATTTGGCACTTTTACCAACTTTCTTTTAAGGAATCTCTAGATCTAGAAATTCATTTCGTACAACTGAACCTTTTCAAACTGTTTCTTTTTCAGAACCAAAAAGATTTGTGCCAAAATCACAGATGCCAAGAAGAACAGAAGGCCTTGGACTCGTAATGGATCTTGAAGCACTATTTCTGTGTCTCCCTGACCAAAACCTCCTACATTTGGATTACTTGTTAATGGTTGATCAAGCTTGATGGATTCACCTTCTGAAACAAGGAGTTCTGGTCCTGGAGGTATAATATCAACCACTTGACGTCCTTCTGATGCATCAACTATGGTTATTTCATATCCCCCCTTTTCTTTACGTGCTATTCTGCTTACTATACCAGCTGATGTAGCATTATAAACTGTATTGTTACTCTTACTACCATCAGGATAAATCTGACCCCTTCCTCTGTTCCCGCCTACATATATGGGATATTTTAAGAAGTGAACGTCTTTTTTCGTAGCAGGGTCGGGGGAAAGAATAGGAAAGACGATTTCACTATATTTCTGACCGGGAACAGGACCTATCACAAGAATATTTCTTTTATTAGGACGATAACACTGAAAAGAAAGATTGCCCATCTTTTCTTTCATTTCGGGAGAAATACGATCGGGGGGGGCTAATTCGAATCCCTCGGGTAAAATAAGAACAGCTCCTACATTCAAAGCTCCCTTTTTACCATTAGCAAGAACTTGTTTCAGTTGCATATCATAAGGAATTCGAACAACTGCTTCAAATACAGTATCAGGAAGTACAGCTTGCGGAACTTCAATATCCACGGGCTTATTAGCTAAATGGCAATTGGCACATACAATTCGCCCAGTTGCTTCTCGTGGATTTTCATAACCCTGCTGCGCAAAAATGGGATATGCATTTGAAATAGATGCTCGAGTTATTACATATATCATGATCGATACATAAATGGATCGAGTCATCTGTTCTTTTACCCAAGAAAAAGTCTTTCTATTTTGCATGGTCCAATCATTGATCCCCGGAATTTCAGTACAATAAATTTGATAGGTAGCTAGTAGAATTCCCTATCCACGAGTTTGCCATTGTATTGATTGTACTGAAATAATTGTACTGGTGGAATTATAGTATGAATACCTTGAATTGAAAAGGTAGAAGTATAAAGAAGAAGTAAAATTAAAAATGATTTCTTTATACACGAAGAAAGATTCTTATTTGATTGATATCAAAAGATCTAATGAATTATTCATTCATTCATTGAATGATAAATTACTACAAGCGAAGGAGATACACGATTTAAAAAATGGAAGATCCAATATTTCACAATTGTATCTAAAATTACTGGAAAAGTGGAAACAAGACCAGATATAATCTGATCATTCTGAGCCAATCCAAAATCGTTGTAGATCGAACCAATCATTAGTTCCCAACCATGGGTCGAGTGAAATCCGATCCATAAATCAGTAACTAAAAGAATCGAAAAAGCTTTGATTGTATCACTATATAGATTATAGAGAAATCCCTGAATCCAAGAATTTAGAATGAAAAGTTCTTCATTACCCAGAACAAAATAACCACTTAGAATAGCGAAACAGATTAGATTTGTAGAGAAATGCAAAATGATATGGAAATGAGATTCATTGTGTCTTTGGACCAATTGTATTGTTTCCTTGTGCATTCCTATACGAAGCCTTCTGCATATGCTGTCTCCGAGGTACTCCTTTATCGTCTCGTCCAACAGGAATAGTTCTTCTAATTCCATAAATTTTTCTAGAACATTTTTCTCTTGAATATCATTCAAAAGGATTTCGGATTGCCTGGTATTCCACCAATTAAGAACCCAAGTTTCTAGACATTTCTTAAATGAGAGAGAAACCCACCAGGGCAAAAAGAGTATAGACACAAGATATGGGAGGGAAGCCAATGCTTTCTTTTTTTTCATTCTGTATCTGTGATGTGAATTGTTAATGAACCTGTTTCATTCATCGATTCTATCTGAGATTTCTATGAAGGACGAGTTATATAACAAGAGCCTATAACTCTAACAAGAACAAGGTATCGAACCTATGGATCTTTTCCTATTTTTGTTTTTGTGTAAGAATTGAGTCTTTGGATCTAGAATAGAACATAGAAGAAGGCCCTTTTCGAATGAAAAAAAAAGAAGTAAATATTCTTTCCATATTCCAGAGATCTCGATTAGGCAAATTGTAACCGATTTCCTCTTCATTTCTTCCTTTCCATGAAGACTCGAAAACCCATTTGAACTAACGAATAGAATTTGGATTTAAAGACGAACCCTACCAGATCCTTTAATTCTTTTATTTCTATTTCGAATTCGAAAGATTTCACTGTCTAACCGCAGCGCGGGGATAGGGTATCAATCCAAAGGCCTAAAAAGAGGAATTATGTTTTACGAAAACAAAAGACATGTTAGGATGTTAGGATATTTGATGAATCTATACTCTATTAGACCTTTTGACTAGTATAAGGAGTGAAGCTGGACGCCACGTGTATGCGTATAAAAGTAACTTAATACATCTCAAATAGCAGGAGGACGTATATGGAACAATATTAAGAAAATCTAATATAACTAATCAAATAAAATAGATTTTCTTAATATTGTTCCATATACGTCCTCCTGCTTTTGAGATGTATTAAGTTACTTCTCTCATGCTGAGATTGATTCTTCATTTCATTTCAAAATACTTCAATGGGTACGCGCAAGAAATAGGCCAATTCGGCAGCTTTTTGTTCAATTTCTCGTGGAGTCAAATTCTCATCAGTACGGGTCAAGGGAATGGCTCCTTGGCCCTTGATTTCCATATAAAGGACACGACGAGGAAAAAGACCCTCTCTCACCTCCATTCTGATTGATTGGATATCTTTCAGAAAGAAACGAAGGAAGATGCGACGATTTCTTCCAGGAAATCCCCAACGAAAAAGGGACATTATCCCTTCTTTTCTATCGAATCGGTCATAACCACTACCTACATTCCATGAAATTGTGCACCACAAATAAGAACTAATGAATAGACCTGCGATCCCATAGAAAGACATCACGATCCCTTGTGGGAAAAAAGAAATTTGCTGAGACGGAAATACGGATATCAGATTTTTACCAAGATAACTGGAAGTTCCAACCACTAAGAATCCTAGTGAACCTAAAAAAAGGATACAGGCCCAGCAAAAATTACTTGTTTTTCGAGACCCCGTTATAAGTTCTATCCATATATGTTCTGATCGCCAGTTCATACTATACTAGATCCAGTTGCATTCGATTGAAATTGAGAGAATAACCCAAATGGATTTGACTCGACTTTATTGCTTTGCTTGATCCCGAAGTAACTTTCATCAACTAGCAGCATTCCAACGGGAACCATTAGGAATAATTGGTTAGATACATTGAGTTTCTATTTCAAATCTTTTTCAAAAAAGATTTGCTGATCATTTTGAATTTAATCATTTCATTTCTTAAGCTATAACCGCATATACATGCATTAATGCGTATATTATGCATCGGCATACATAACAAAACAACTCTTCCATTTGTTTTCAAAAAAGCCACATATCATATATCCTACCATATTACATTAAAAAAGCATCTGTATGATGATCCAGTGTTGAAAGAAATTGATGAGATTTGGTCCCATCATATTTAGACAATCTTATTTCTTTGGACATAAAGAGATAAAGAAGCCATTGCGATTGCCGGAAAGACTAGGCCCACTAAAGGAACAAAAATAGAGGGAAAGTTCAAATCTATCATAGAATGGGTACCTCGATTTCATATTTGTACTTTGTACCTATTACAATTATAGATTATAATTATAAAGATATCTTATGATAAGTCTATCTATTAGATATAATATTAAGATAATCTTAATATGAAGTATTTAAGAATCAATAACGAATGTAGAACTAAATTAAGTGTACCTATCCCTCTTTCTACACGAATATATGTATGAGAATCCGCTTTCAGAAATTGGATTCTTCTTCTCCCATCCTTATCTTCATCGTCTTTCTATCTTTCCTTTCAAAACCTTTTTTGTTTTGAAAGGAAAGATAGAAAAGAGTTTCTTATGAGTTCCCGACTTTAACCAATCTTATCCAACAAACAGGGATTCCTAGTGAAAAACGGGGATTCTCGGTAACTAGAAAGAACCTCTATATTCTATCTTATTTGTTGAATTTGAATCTCTCTATTTAAAATCTTTTTTTAATCTTGATTCAA